ATGCAACGATGATTTTACTCCACAAACCATAAAGACATTGGTACATTATATTTTATTTTAGGTGCCTGAGCTGGAATAGTAGGAACCTCATTAAGTTTAATTATTCGAGCTGAACTAAGCCAACCTGGTAGACTTATTGGAAACGACCAAATTTATAATGTTGTAGTTACTGCTCATGCTTTCGTAATAATTTTCTTCATAGTTATACCTATTATAATTGGAGGATTTGGTAATTGGCTAATCCCTTTAATACTAGGAACCCCAGACATAGCATTTCCCCGTATAAATAACATAAGCTTTTGGCTTTTACCTCCCTCTTTAACTTTACTTTTAATAAGAGGAATAGTAGAAAGAGGAATTGGAACAGGATGAACTGTATACCCTCCTTTAGCAGCCGCTCTTACTCATGCTGGAGCTTCTGTAGACATAGGCATTTTTTCTTTACATTTAGCTGGTGTTTCTTCAATCTTAGGAGCAGTAAACTTTATAACTACAGTTATTAACATACGATCTTATGGTATAACTATAGACCAAATACCTCTGTTTGTATGATCTATTTTTATTACCGTAATTTTACTTCTTCTTTCTCTTCCTGTATTAGCAGGAGCAATTACCATATTACTAACTGATCGAAATTTAAATACTTCTTTTTTTGATCCTGCTGGAGGAGGAGACCCTATTTTATACCAACATTTATTTTGATTTTTTGGTCACCCAGAAGTCTATATTTTAATTCTTCCTGCCTTTGGTATAATTTCCCACATTGTAAGCCAAGAATCTGGTAAAAAAGAAGCATTTGGGACCTTAGGAATAATTTACGCCATAGCGACAATTGGAATTTTAGGGTTTGTGGTATGAGCTCATCACATATTCACTGTAGGTATAGACGTCGATACTCGAGCTTATTTCACCTCCGCTACTATAATTATTGCAGTACCTACGGGTATTAAAATTTTCAGATGATTAAGAACTTTACATGGAAGCCAAATCAACACTAGCCCTTCATTGCTCTGGGCTCTTGGGTTTATTTTCCTATTCACTGTAGGTGGATTAACAGGAGTAGTCTTAGCAAATTCTTCAATTGATATTTTACTCCATGATACTTATTATGTTGTAGCTCATTTTCATTATGTACTTTCTATGGGAGCTGTATTTGGTATTTTTGGTGGAATTGCCCATTGATTCTCTTTATTCACCGGCTTATCTCTTAACCTTAAATGACTAAAAATTCATTTTTTAATCATATTCATTGGAGTAAATTTAACATTTTTCCCTCAACATTTCCTTGGTCTAAATGGAATGCCACGACGATATTCAGATTACCCTGATGCCTACTCTACTTGAAATATTGTCTCTACTACAGGGTCTATAATCTCATTTGTAGCTGCTTTGGGCTTTATAATTATCGTTTGAGAATCTTTATCCTCCGACCGATCAGTAATTTTTTTACCTTACCTGCCATCATCAATTGAATGAGAACATAATTACCCCCCAAGGGATCATTCTTATATAGAAACTCCGTTAATTACTAACTCCTAAAATGACAGAAATATGCATAGGGCTTAAACTCCTATTATGAAGGTAATTCCCTTCTTTTAGTAATCTCTAATGGCAATATGAACTTATATGGGCTTTCAAGACAGAGCCTCCCCATTAATAGAACAATTAATTTTCTTTCATGATCACATTATATTAATTTTAATTCTTATTTTAACTTTTGTAGGTTATTTACTTTCTACTCTTTTTTTTAACACTTTTATTCACCGATATATATTAGAAAACCAAACTATTGAAGTAATTTGAACAACAATCCCTGCTATTATCCTTATTTTTATTGCATTTCCTTCTCTTCGACTTCTTTATCTTTTGGATGAAGTAAATTACCCTTCAATTACTTTAAAAACAATCGGTCATCAATGATATTGAAGATATGAGTATTCAGATTTTTTACAATTAGAATTTGATTCTTATATAACTCCTTATAATGAAATAACTTCTTCTAACTTTCGTTTATTAGACGTCGATAATCGTACTGTACTCCCTATAAATACACAAATCCGAATTCTTATTACTGCAGCAGATGTAATTCACTCATGGACTATTCCCTCATTAGGTGTTAAAGCCGATGCTGTGCCTGGACGTTTAAATCAAATTAGATTTTTAATTAATCGGCCTGGTTTATTTTTAGGCCAATGTTCAGAAATTTGCGGAGCAAATCATAGCTTCATACCCATTATAATTGAAAGAACTCCAATTAATTCATTTTTAAATTGAATTTCATCTTCAATTGAAAACTCACCCGATGACTGAAAAATAAGTATAGGTCTTTTAAACCTACTATAGTATCACCTACTTCTGGTGACCAGAAGTTAGTTAAATTATAACATAAACTTGTCATATTTAAATTGTCCTTCTAGACACTTCTTTATGCCCCAAATATCTCCTATATTTTGACTTAGTTTATTAATATTCTTTTTACTTTCTTTAATATTATTTTTAATATTAAATTACTTCCTTAAACCCTTTAAAATATTTAATTTTACTTCTTTCTCTCACCCTTTCTCTAAACTTTTTTGAAAATTATAGCTAACTTATTTTCAATTTTTGAACCTTCATCAAGGATTTTTAGAATTTCAACTAATTGATTATCAACCCCCTTAGGTTTAATTTTTTTGCCTTTTATTTATTGGGCTTCTCCATCTCGATGATCTTTATTATGAAGAAAAATTATTCAGACTCTTCACAATGAATTTAAAACTTTGCTCAATTCTTCACACGTTGGCGCACCTCTATTATTTATAAGTATTTTTAGATTAATTATTTTCAATAACTGCCTAGGTCTCTTACCTTATGTATTCACAAGATCAAGACACCTAGCTATAACACTTTCCTTATCTCTTCCATTATGAGTAACTTTAATAATTTTTGGTTGAATCACCTATACTAAACATATATTTGCTCATTTAGTACCTCAAGGAACACCGCCTATATTAATACCTTTTATAGTTTTAATTGAAACAATTAGAAATATCATTCGACCAGGAACCTTAGCAGTTCGATTAGCAGCTAATATAATTGCTGGTCATTTACTGTTAACTTTATTAGGGAATACTGGGCCTTCTCTTTCTTTGTCAATTTTAACTATTTTAATTACCTCTCAAATTTTACTTTTAATTTTAGAATCTGCTGTAGCAATCATCCAATCTTATGTCTTTGCAATTCTTAGAACTCTTTACACAAGAGAAATTAACTAATGTCATCATTACATAATCACCACCCTTATCACTTAGTAAATATAAGCCCTTGGCCACTAACAGGATCAATCAGGGCTATAATATTAACAACAGGCTTAGTAAAATGATTTCACCAATATAATATAAATCTACTACTACTTAGGTTTTTTGCAATTATTCTAATTATAATTCAATGATGGCGTGATGTTACTCGCGAAGGAACCTACCAAGGTCTACATACATCAACAGTTATAATAGGCCTTCGTTGAGGTATAATTTTATTTATTTTATCCGAAATTTTATTTTTCTTTTCCTTTTTTTGAGCTTTTTTTCATAGAAGACTCTCTCCTACTATTGAAATTGGACTTTATTGACCTCCTTTAGGTATTCAACCTTTTAATCCCTTTCAAATTCCCCTCCTTAATACAACAATTTTACTCTCATCAGGAGCTACTGTTACATGAGCCCACCATGCTATTATAGAAAACAATTACAGCCAAGCAACCCAAAGTTTAGCACTAACTATTATTTTAGGTATTTATTTTACTTCCCTCCAAGCTTACGAGTATTTAGAAGCTGTGTTCTCTATTGCTGATTCTACATTTGGCTCTACTTTTTTTGTTGCTACAGGTTTTCATGGCTTACATGTAATCATCGGTACCTCATTCCTGTCTGTTTGTTTTTTTCGCCTTTTAAATCATCACTTTTCTTCTAATCATCATTTAGGATTTGAAGCAGCAGCATGATATTGACATTTCGTAGATGTAGTTTGACTATTCCTTTATATTTTCATTTATTGGTGAGGAAGATAAATTTTATTTTTTTAGTATAATTATAGTACGTTTGACTTCCAATCAAAAAGCCTAAAACTTAGAAAAAATAATTTGACTTATGTTTCTTATTTCTACACTCACTTTTTTAATTTCTATTACCATTATAATTTTAACTTCAATTTTAGCAAAAAAAACCATTTTAGATCGAGAAAAAATTTCTCCTTATGAATGTGGATTTGACCCCAAAGGATCTAGGCGGCTACCCTTCTCATTGCGATTTTTTTTAATTGCTGTGATTTTTTTAATTTTTGATGTTGAAATTACTCTTTTACTCCCTATTGCCCCAGTCATCAATCTTGTTAATATTTTTTCTTGGTTATTTACAATTATTTTTTTTCTTATTATACTTTTGCTTGGGTTATTTTATGAATGGTACCAAGGTGCATTAGAATGATCTAAATAAGAAACTATAGTCAATATATTTATGACATATAATTTGCACTTATAAAGAGTTAAAAACTAGTTTCGTAATTAGAAAGCGAATATTTGCATTTAGTTTCGACCTAAAATTTGGCTTAAGCCTCTAATTTTGATAGAAACCAAAGAGAGGTATGTCACTGTTAATGATATAATTGAAATTATTTCCTATCAATATAGAATATTATGTCAATAAGGAAACTTCTAATTTCCTAAAAAGCGGTTAAATTCTGTTTATATTCTAGTTTTTATAGTGTACACAACATTTTACTTTTTCGTCGTAAAGCTGAAATAATTAATATTTCTAAAAACATTTATAAAAATTCATAATTACTAATTACTATTATTAAATTAATATATTATATAAAAATTCAGAATTTATTATTAATTTCTTTGACACCACAAATCAATATTTTTATTAAACTACCTGAATTGCTTATAGATAATAATGTCTCTTTTGTAACTTCAACACAATATTCTAATATAAATTATATAAACAAACATACATAAGTAATATTAATAAAATCCTTAAAACAAATATTTTTATAAAGATTTTTACTTTATTTATCTGAAACTTATACAAAATTATAAATAATTGAGTTAACTTTCAATATAATCCTTGAGAACCAAAATACTCAAATCAACCCTTGTCTCCAATTTTTTCCATTAAACCTCTAGTTTTTATCATTATTTCTCTATTCTTTACAGATCTCAAAAATGGTATAAATCACATTGACCCTATATATACTACCCAAAAATACTTTTTTAATCTTATTAAGCTATGCCTTGTATTTAATAAATTACAAAAATAGCCAATTAATCCTCCGATAATTCTCACCCTTATAATTGATCTTTTTATAATATTTCTAATACAAATTATATAAGGTTCCGGAAATATAAGTCAAGATAAATATGATCCCCCTATAATAGCTCCAATTCCTAATACAACCATAGAATTAATTATCATGTTATTACTGTCTTTAGCATTAACTAATAAATTTAAATTAAACTCTCCTCTTATCCTATAGAAAATCAACCGTATTGTGTATGCAACAGTAAGTCCAACTGCTAACATATACATCCATAAACAAATATAGTTTACTCATCTTATAAAAGCAACCTCTAAAATCATATCTTTGGAATAAAAMCCAGCTAAAAATGGAAAYCCACATAAAGAAAAATTACAAATTCTTATATAAACTACCGYGATAGGTATAAATTTAACYAAACACCCTATATGCCGAATATCTTGATAATCTCCGACTCTATGGATAAAACCCCCGGCACATATAAATAACAATGCTTTAAACAAAGCATGTCTTAAGAGGTGGAAAAAAGCAAGATCAGAAAATCCTAAAGCCAAAATTCTCAATATTACCCCTAATTGACTTAAAGTAGATAAAGCAATAATCTTTTTTAAATCATATTCAAATCTAGCCCCTAAACCAGCTATAAATATTGTTGTACAAGAAATAATTAATAACCTTCTTTGAACATTAGAAGATTCTAAAATTGGACTAAATCGAATTATTAAATACACTCCTGCTGTAACAAGAGTAGAAGAATGAACTAATGCTGAGACAGGAGTTGGTGCTGCTATCGCAGCAGGAAGTCAGGCAGAAAATGGAATTTGAGCACTCTTAGTTATAGCTGCTAAAACAATTAAAAATTTAAACCCGAGCCACTTTCTGTCTCTTATATTATAAGTGTAATACAAAAAATTTCAACCTCCTAATTTCACTATTAATCCAATTCTTAAAAGAATAGCTACATCTCCAATTCGATTGGATAAAACAGTTAATATTCCTGCATTAGCTGATTTTTCATTTTGATAATAAATAACAAGAACATAAGATACCAAACCTAACCCATCTCAACCTAAAAGAATCCTAATTAAATTAGGTCTTAAAACTATAGCTGCTATTGAAAATACAAATATAAGTACAAGATATATAAACCGATTAAAATTTTTATCTCTCTTCATATAATCTCCTCTATAATAAAGAACCCTTCTAGAAATTAAAAATACAAAGGAAAGAAATAATAAAGAAATTCAATCAAAAATTAAAGTAAAAACAACTGAACATGAACTTAATCTTAAAATYTCTCATTCTACTACTTCAATTATATTTCTATAAAATTTTAAAATAGCATAAACACCTCTAATCAAACAACCAATTATTAAAAATACTATTCTAATTATATGTATTACAATCTTCCAAAACATAACTTATTCTTCTGTTTTATTAAACTAATTTAAGTAATTTAAATCATATTAATTAATTTTATATTAAAAATTAAAATATTTAAAGGCATCCAGTGTAAAAACAATAATATGTATTCCCGTACTTTACCAGAACAACAAGCATATAAAGAATTATAAAATAAACCATGTTGTCTTAATCTATACATATATAAGGTATAAGCAGCTCTAAAAAAAGAAATCAATATAATGCCAATTATACTCACTTCTCTTCACCTAATTATTCCAATAATCAATCTAATTTCACCTAATATATTGAGAGAAGGGGGGGCAGCCATATTTCTAATTCTTAAAATAAACCATCATATAGCTATCCTAGGTATGAAATTTAACAAGCCTTTTCTTAAAAGTAGCCTTCGCCTACCTACTCGCTCATAAATTATATTAGCTAAACTAAAAAGACCGGAAGAGCATAATCCATGCCCAACCATAACTACTACTGCTCCTATTAAACCCCACCAATTATAAATTATTAACCCACACAACACTAATCCCATATGAACTACAGAAGAATAAGCAATTAAAGATTTCACATCCACTTGACGTAAACATACTAATCTAATAATAAAACCCCCTATTAATCCTACCCTTATTCAAACATTTCTAAATTTTATTCCAATTAATTGAAATATAATTAAAACACGAAATAAACCATAACCACCTAACTTCAATAAAATTCCTGCTAAAACTATTGAGCCAGCTACAGGAGCCTCAACATGAGCCTTTGGAAGTCATAAATGAAATATATATATAGGTAACTTTACTAAAAATGCTAAAACTACAAACATATATCAAATATTTATTATATACCTTCTATCTATTTTTAACTCTCTTATTTTTATAATCAAACTTCCTTTATTATAATAAATATTTAACAAACAAACCAATAAAGGTAAAGATAAAGTTAAAGTATAAAAAAGTATATAAATACCAGCTTGAATTCGCTCAGGTTGATACCCTCAACCTAAAATTAAAATTAATGTGGGAATTAGTGAAGCTTCAAATCTAATATAAAAAATTAAATATCTAATAGAAGAAAATGTAATTACAAGAAATAACAACAAAATTAAATTTACTATAGCAAACCTAAAATAAAACTTATGCCTACTTTTTACCTTTTCTCTCGCTAATAAAACTAAAAACACAATTCAAACTCTTAGTACAATTATAATATAACTTAAATAATCCATTCCAAATACATATCCTACATTATATATAAAAAAATTATGAAAACACCTTAATCTTAATATAAACACTAATATCCCTACTCCTAATTGGACTACTTTTCATTCTTTATACGCTCAAATCAACACAATCAAAGGAATAAAAAACTTTAACATTCTAAAATATTAATTGAACTAAAATAATCCCTTCCATGTCTCCGAACAATAAATACTAATAAAGATAATCCAAGAGCCCCTTCACAAGCGACTAACGTTAAAAAAAATAACACAAAATAAACTTCTCTACCCACTCTCGAAATCTGCAACATTAATAATCAAAATACCCCTAATATTATAAACTCCAACCTTAATAAAGAATTTAACAAATGTTTATGATAATTAATAAAACTCCATAGCCCACAAATAATTATAACAAAAGATCTTATAAATCACATTAAACTAAAATTTATCATTTGTTTTAATAGTTTAATAAAAACTTTGGTTTTGTAAACCAAAAATGAAATAATTTCTTAAAACTTCAGAGGAAAATAATTTTCATCTTTAATCCCCAAAATTAATATTTTTTTTAAACTATCCTCTGTTATTACAATATTTATAATCCCCATAATTATTATTTCTTCATTTTTATTTACCCGATTAACTCACCCTCTCGCCATGGGATTAAGCTTATTAGTCCAAACTATTATTATTTCATTTTCTGCTGGATTAACCACTTATTCATTTTGATTTTCATATATTTTATTCCTTATTTTCTTAGGAGGTATATTAGTATTATTTATTTATGTTGCCTCTTTAGCATCTAATGAATTTTTTTACATTCCTTTAACTTCAATCATAATTTCCCTTATATTTCTTTTAATTTTTATCAATTGCTTTTTCTATTTAGACCCTGTTCTCATTTCTGCTCTTTCTAATTTACCTAATTCCTCAATTAATACTTACTTATCAACTGCTCATATTACAAGCTGAATTTTTAATACCCCTTCTATATATTTTACTCTTTTTATTATCTCTTATCTACTTTTAACACTTTTAGTAGTAGTTAAAATTATCAACTTATTTAAAGGCCCATTACGATTAATAAACTAATGTTTTCTCCTATCCGTAAATCACACCCATTGTTTAAAATTGCTAATAGTGCTTTAGTTGATACACCTTTACCTAGAAATATTTCAACTTTATGAAACTTTGGATCTCTTTTAGGTTTATGCTTAATTTTACAATCTATTACTGGACTTTTTTTAGCTATACATTATGCTCCTCATGTTGATTTAGCATTTTCCAGAGTAGCTCATATTTGCCGAGATGTAAATTATGGATGATTACTACGAACTACTCATGCTAATGGTGCTTCTTTTTTTTTTCTTTGTCTTTATACCCATGTTGGACGTGGGATATTTTACGGGTCTTACATAATTTTCCATACTTGAATAGTAGGGGTATTAATTTTACTTATAGTAATAGCTACAGCATTCTTAGGGTATGTTCTCCCCTGAGGTCAAATGTCATTTTGAGGGGCTACAGTAATTACAAATTTATTTTCAGCTATTCCTTTTATCGGGGTAGATTTAGTCCAATGAATTTGAGGTAGATTCTCAGTAGATAATGCCACTTTAACACGGTTTTTCGCTTTTCATTTTATTTTACCTTTTATTGTAGGTGCGTTTTCAATAATTCATATTATGTTTCTTCACCACTCAGGAGCTAATAACCCATTAGGAATCTCGACACAAACCGACAAAGTGCCTTTCCACCCTTACTTCACCTTTAAAGATATCGTAGGATTTATTCTTTTAATCTTATTTTTACTTTTACTTTCACTTTCTTTCCCTTACTATTTAAGAGATCCTGATAATTTTATTCCGGCTAACCCTCTTGTTACCCCTGTACACATTCAACCAGAATGGTATTTTCTATTTGCATACGCTATTCTCCGCTCAATTCCTAATAAACTTGGCGGAGTAATTGCTCTTTTATTGTCAGTAATAATTATTGCATTTTTACCCTTCACCCATTATTCAAAATTTCGAAGATTAATTTTTTACCCTCCTAATCAAATTTTATTTTGATGATTCACAACTATTGTTGTATTGTTAACTTGAATTGGAGCACGTCCAGTGGAGTCTCCTTATATTATTACCGGTCAAATTTTAACTATTTCTTATTTTGCTTTTTATTTACTTAACCCCTTTATATTAATTTACTGAGATAAAATATTAAAATGATTATTTAGTTTATCAACTTATAAAAACAAATGTTTTGAAAACATTAGAAAAGAAAATTTCTTAATAATTATAAAAATTTATTAGTATATTATTTATACTATATCTTCTTTAAATATATAATTTTTCATATTAATTAGATTCTTCAAACTAAATTACACTTAATCCTCCTGCCTATATAAAACTCCTAATAACTAAATACTAAATACTAAATACATACTTAATCAATAATATATTAATTTTATAATAAACACTATTAATAATTATTAATATATGAATTTAATTATAAATACAAAAACAAAAAAATTTTAATCCAATAAAAAATACTAAATAATTAATAGATACAGGTAAATAACTTTTTCACGCTAAATACATTAACTTATCATAACGAAATCGGGGAAGGGTTCCTCGAGCTCAAATAAAAACAAATACCATAAAAACACACTTAATATAAAAAAATAATTTATTAAAGTCCCTTCCTAAAAAAATTACTACAAATAAAACTCTTATAAACAAAATTCTAGCATATTCAGCTATAAAAATTAAAGCAAATCCACCTCTACTGTATTCAGTATTAAACCCAGATACTAATTCTGACTCTCCTTCTGAAAAATCAAAGGGAGTGCGATTTGTTTCAGCTAAACAAGATCTAAACCAAATATATGCTAAAGGTATCGAAACCAAAACAAACCAAATAAATTCCTGGTATTTATTAAACAATTCAAAATTAAAACCTCCCACTAAAATAATAAAAGATAATAAAATTAATGCTAATCTAACTTCGTAAGAAATAGTTTGAGCTACGGCTCGTAATCTTCCTAAAAGAGAATATTTACAATTTGAAGACCATCCTGCAACTATTGTAGAATAAACCCCAAACCTCAAACAACATAAGAAAAACATTATACCTAAATTAAATCTTAAAAGTCCTACTTCATATGGAATTACTACTCATATAATTAATGAAATAAACAAACTAAAAACAGGACATATATAGTAAACTAAGAAATTTGATACAATAGAAAAAGTAGGTTCCTTGGTAAACAATTTTATAGCATCAGAAATTGGCTGTAATAAACCCATATAACCTACTTTATTAGGACCTTTACGAATTTGAATATACCTTAAACCYTTCCGTTCTAATAATGTCACAAACGCCACACCTACTAATACGCACACTAATATTATAACATAACTTACAATTCTAATTAATCTTATCACAAAATAATTACTATTAATTATTCTATTATTTATAGACTTCTCTATGTAATTAAATCCTAAATTTAATGCATCTTATCTGCCAAAATAACATTAATCTTAAACCTACTTTTCATATATTTTACAATAATAACAACAATCACTTTCTAATAATTAATCATTAGTTTCTATTTTAAATCTAAACCACCGATAAGCAATTTATTTTTCTTTTAAAATATAATTCTTTAAATATCACCACCTTGTATTTTCATTTTTAACTTTATTATTCGAAAGATAAGCTAAYTCTAAGCTAATAGGTTCATACCCTGTAAATGAAAGTCTACTCTCTTCTCTTTCTAATGGTCTTTCCACTTTCTTATATTTTATTTTTTTCTACTCTTATATTGGGTATTTTTCTTTCAATTTCCTCTTCTTCTTGATTTGGAGTTTGAGTTGGATTGGAATTAAATATAATATCTTTTATTCCCCTTATTACAATTAAAATAAATTCTTATTTTTCTGAAAGTGCTTTAAAATATTTTCTAATCCAAGCTTTAGGATCCACTATATTTGTCACAGCCAGTTGTATATTTTTATCTTTTTCTCAAATAAGAGCACTTATCCTTTTAACATCTCTTCTCTTAAAATTAGGCAGGGCTCCTTTCCACTTTTGATTTCCTCAAGTAATAAAAGGTTTAACTTGACCACAAGCAATTCTTCTTATGACTTTACAAAAAATTGGGCCGATGATTCTTATCTCTTACCTTGTAATTTATTCCTCTATAGCACAAATTATTTCTTTCTCAGCAATCCTTTCAGCAATTATTGGAGCTTTAGGAGGGTTAAATACAATACACCTACAAAAAATAATGGCTTTTTCTTCGATCAACCATATATCATGAATATTAATTAGTATTACAATTAATGATATATTTTGAATTATTTATTTTCTTATTTATTCTATCATTTCTTCAACTATTATAGTTCTTTTTAATATATTTCAAACTCTAACCTTATCAGACTTAATAAAATTCAATAAAAAAAATTCCATTAATATTTTACTTATCCCCCTTAACCTACTTTCCTTGGGAGGTTTACCTCCCTTTGCTGGATTTATCCCTAAATGAATATTAATTCAACTCTTAATTAATAATAAATTAGTTTTTACTTTAATTTTTTTACTCTCCTCCTCCCTTGTAACCTTATATTTTTACCTCCGTATTACTATCTTTTTTTTCCTATTAACCAACCCCACTATAATTATCAACAAAAAATTAAATACAATTCCTTCTTTGCCAACTAATTTTTTTATTTTTTTTAACTTTTTCACACTCTCTTTACCACTATTATTTTTATTTTTTTAAGATTTTAAGTTAAATAAACTAGAAGCCTTCAAAGCTTAAAATAAAAAGTATTTTAAATCTTAAGCCTTAGTGTTTTACACATCTTTAGACTTGCAATCCAATGTATTTATATACTATAAAGCCTAATAAAGAAGCATATTAGCTTGTTTATGAATTTACAATTCACCGCTTAGTTTTCTCAGCCACTTTATAATCCYAAATTTTAWACAATTCAATATATTTATCAATATATTTATCAATTTATTAACATAAATTATTAATATATAATTAATTATTATATCAATCATCATTATTCTCATATAAACTATATTACTACTTAATAATTAAATTCTAAATTTAATACACATCACTAAAATACTACTCAATTTCAAAATTATTTTGATTATTTACTCCTTTCGTACTAAAATAACCACTTTTATCTAAAAGATAGAAACCAACCTGGCTTACACCGGTTTGAACTCAAATCATGTAAAAATTTCAAGGTCGAACAGACCTTCTTATATAACCTCTCCATTATATAGATATTTTAATTCAACATCGAGGTTGCAATCTTCTTTTTCGATAGGAACTCTCAAAAGAAATCACACTGTTATCCCTAAAGTAACTTAATCTATTAATCTTAAAAAAGGATCTTCTACTTACCATTTATAATTGTATAACTATCAAAGCAGTTAAAAAAATATTTTACTTATATCTCCCCAACATAACAAATAACCAAATAAAATTCTTATTTCATAAATTCAATCAAAATTAATGACAATGTAAAGTTTTATAGGGTCTTATCGTCCCTTTAGGACATTTAAGCCTTTTCACTTAAAAGTTAAATTCAAAACTTAATATAAAGAGAGTTTTTCTTTTGTCCAACCATTCATACGAGATTTCAATTAAAAACCTAATGATTATGCTACCTTTGCACAGTTATAATACTGCGGCCCTTTAATAATTAATCAGGGGGCAGGTTAAATTCTTTATAACTCCAAACAAACATGTTTTTGATAAACAGGCAAAGAAATGTTTGCCGAATTCCTCTATCTTATCTAACTATTAAATTATTTCCCTTATCATTCTACTTTTTCTCCAAATATAATCACTTCTACTAATAAAATTATTTTATCTTATTTTATAAAATTTAAAATAAATCCCTAATACACACTAAAACCTTATAAAAATAACATTAATTTTATTTTTAGTTAAAACACTTTATAAACATAGCTACTTTTAAGCCTAAATAAATTTATTTTATTTTATTCCGTTATTTTTTTAAATAAAAAGTTTTACCCTTCTATTTTTTTTCTTTATATTTTTACCTATAAAGCCCAAATTATATTTATTTCATAGGGAACTAGATATTATAAAACTCGACTAACATTTCACTTCTAATCCTATATTAAAAATTTTTATATTACAAAAACTTTCTTATAAAATTAGCTATTTTTATTTCGAGATCTTTAATAGTACTTAATATTATATTAATCTTCCCTGATACACAAGGTACAAAAATAAATCTTTACTTTACTTTTTTTAATTAATTTAATCTTTCCTTCACAGTTTAACAAATTATTTTTCAAATATAATTTAATTACTCTTCAAATTATAATCAACAAGATATAAAACATTCAAAGCAAATCGATTTGCACGATAATCAATTTCAATGTAAATGAAATACTACTCTATTTAGTTATACCTTGGTACTTTCTACACATATTAATTAATAATACTAACTTACAATTCCATACATCTTATATAAAGTACAATATATATATAAATTTAAACCACAATTATAATTCTAGATACACTTTCCAGTACACCTACTATGTTACGACTTATCTCATTAATTAATGAAAGCGACGGGCAATATGTACATAATTTAGAGCTTTTATCTTATAAGCTTATTATACTTATATTACTATCAAATCCTCCTTCCTAAATTAAACTTACTAATCTTTTCCATTTAAATAAAATTTATTGTAACCCATTTAAACTTATTTATAAGCTGCACCTTGATCTAATTTTTTTAATAACTCAATTCTAATAATTTAATTTTTTAAAAATTATCTAATAATGATGGTATACAAACTAAAAATAAGTAAGATATTGCGAGGTATATCGATCAATTTAAACAGGTTCCTCTGACAAGACTAAATTACCGCCAAATTCTTTAAATTTTAAATTATAATTACTAATAATTCAATATTTTAGTTATTCAACCTTAATATAATAGGGTATCTAATCCTAGTTTATCCTTAAAGCTCATTAGCTTCCTTAAAAATATTTTAAAATTTACAAAATAACAACAATTTCACCTATTAATATTAGGAAATAATATTTATATTTTTATATAAGTAACTTTTATATTTAATTTTCTTTATTTAACCTCAAAGTCTAACCGCGAATGCTGGCACAAATATTTTATCAGATTTAATACTCTTATTATTCACTAACTCATACTTTCACATATTTGTTAAATTCTTACACTGAGATCATAAATAATTATTATATTTAATTATATTTTTAAAAAATTAATATAAAATTAATTTTTTTTCTCTTATTATAAACAATTTTCATGTGATAAATTGACAATACAACAAAGACCTTAAACCAGAWTMAAACAAYKMACTACTTATCTCTAATCCCACATTTACACATCAAATAAAATTCAATTATAATACAAAGAAAATCTTACCAATCTTCTTATTTTAATATATTATCTTCTATTATATTCTTCTTATTCAAAAGGCTATATATAGTATACCAACCCACCAATTCATAGAAAAAGTCAATATAATTACCGTAACACAAAATTTTGTATCGTTCCTATAAGCATTATCTAAAGTAAACCCTCATAAACCTCCTAAACYTATCTATATATCCCAATGCCGTACAAAATGCTCCAAATGTTTGAAGATAAATTTAAGACACTCAAGAAGAATTCCAATATCAGTCGCTTTCACTTTCTCTCACGGAAAGAGCAACTGTATATTGGAATTCTTCTTGATATAAACTTTCTTTAACCTTTTAAACCATAATTAGCAATCAATTAAATCCCATCCCCTCAAAAAGATAATATTTAGAGATTAAAGCTTTATTACTTAGAATTAAACTTAAAGTGTATCGTTACTACTAAATGTTGGTAAGGATTTATAATTAAAAGACTCAATTTATAGTTGGTACCTTATTTACAGTTTAGGATGTAATTTCAATTGAAATTATACTCATTTTTTAATTATAATTAAATATTATCATATTTATTTAAAATATATGAAAAGTCTAGATAAAATTATGGCCATTATAAAGTCATATATATGTATATAGTTTCTTTCTCTTTATATTATCCTCCCTTCTTATAAAAAAAATCATATTTCTAATATAAACTTACAGACATTTACCCTTATTATACTTTTAAGAAGTAGTTAATAGTTATTTTTATTCTTTTAACCTCTTTCTAAACTTTATTTTTAAGTTCTCTTTCATCTCTTTATATAACTTTAATTACATTTAAACACTAACAATCAACCATTAATAAACATTATCAATAAATACCAACATACATATCCCATTAATCAATATCTTTAATAACGAACTTAAATTTCCAAAATTATTCCTAATTAATTCTTAATTTACTCATTATTTATTTTATACTAATATTAACACTTTAATTTTATTATTATATATTTAATATAGTGCCTGAATTATTAAGGATAGTTTTGATAGAACTAATAATGTAGACTCCACTACCTATATTTAACACCTATACTTATTATTTCTTCTTTTTAATCATTAATTTATTAATTTTATAACTATATAACTCCTACAACTTTAATATT